TGAAGTTATTTTATTGTGATTCAACATTAAAAGAACAGAATCACGCTCTGTAGGATTTGAACCTACGACATCGGGTTTTGGAGACCCACGTTCTACCGAACTGAACTAAGAGCGCTTTATTATGATGGGAGATACGGATGTCAAGAAAAGGATTCTTTTTGTACCCCCAATACATCTTGTATGTATAGTATCATAAAATGGTAGATTGTGTCCAATTTTAATCGATCTCAATTGACCCCTCGTTACTGTCCATAGGAGAAGTGATAAGTAGGGATGACAGGATTTGAACCCGTGACATTTTGTACCCAAAACAAACGCGCTACCAAGCTGCGCTACATCCCTTTCATTTGTTGTACAGTGCCATTGTAGGGAATCCATGTTTTGTTTTCCACATCATAATTTCCTCTATCTAAATAGAATTTCTTTTGCCATTTCTTCTTTTTGGTTTTTTTTTTTGGTTTCATTCTCATAAAGAATTATATACATACCTAACGTATAAACGTATAAAGGAATGAATATTTATCAGTAGTGCTCAGGAAGGAGGGTTCATCTTTTTCTGTTTTAGGGACAGGTAGATTTCATCTACCGGATCGTTGTATATATCCATTTTGGTTAGAGATTCCCCGTACAAATGATCTTTAACTACATATGCATCTGATCATATATGTATTACAATATACAATAAAGTCAATAAAGTTAACTTTAAAGAAGGAGGATTTTCAATGCGAGATATAAAAACATATCTCTCCACGGCACCTGTGCTAACTACTCTATGGTTCGGGTCTTTGGCGGGTCTATTGATAGAGATCAATCGTTTATTCCCAGATGCGTTGACATTCCCCTTTTTTTCATTCTAGTTATTGACATGGGAAGGGATCAAGAAGATTAGAGATACAATAAATTCTCTGTGACTAACCCCCCCCTTTTTCAGTTCTTTAGGATAGGAAAGAAAGAGTAAAGAATAAAAGTGGATTGAATCTCATCGAAACTCGGGTTCGGGTTAATATAGGGAGAACAGAAATGGAAATGTGGGTCGAGGGCAGGCTGTTCAAGATCATACAAGATACTAAATGAAATACTGGGATTGGGAATAATTGATAGTTAGAAATATTTGTATTACTTAATAATTTGATTACTCTATTGATTGCAACGAAATCTTTCATAATTGAATTTGATTTCGAGTTAGCAACTTCTCGTCTATTTATTTTTCATTCCTTTCTTCTTCGCTTCGGTTCGAATCGAAAATAGAAGAATTGAGTGAATTCAAAATCCAAAGGAGGTTCATGGCTAAGGGTAAAGATGTCAGAGTAGTAGTTATTTTGGAATGTACCAGTTGTGTCCGAAATGGTTTGAATAAAGAATCGCGGGGCATTTCCAGATATATTACTCAAAAGAATCGACACAATACACCTAGTCAATTGGACTTGAAAAAATTCTGCCCTTATTGTTACAAACATACGATTCATGGGGAGATAAAGAAATAAATCGAACGGAACGCGTGTGCCACTCTTCCAAGGAAGAGGAAGAAATTACATATATATATATATAATATATACAAATCCAGTCCTATTTTGGTCGGATCCGAGATGAATGAAGAAATAGGATTTTAGAAATAAGAAATAAACCATGGATAAATCCAAGCGGCCCTTTCATAAATCCAAGCGATCTTTTCATAGGCGTTTGCCCCCAATTGGATCGGGGGATCGAATTGATTATAGAAACATGAGTTTAATTAATCAATTTATTAGTGAACAAGGAAAAATATTATCTAGACGAGTGAATAGATTAACCTTGAAACAACAACGATTAATTACTATTGCTATAAAACAAGCTCGTATTTTATCTTCGTTACCTTTTCTTAATAATGAGAAACAGTTTGAGAGAACCGGGTCGATCCCTAGAACTACTGGTCCTAGAACCAGAAATAAATAAGCCTATTCCTCTCAATCGAATCAAAACTCTAATTCGAACTCAGATTGAAGTTTTGTTCGAAAAAGCCGAGAGATTGTCGCGCCGTAATGTAATAATAAAAAAAAGAATGGGGGAAGAATAAATCTTTTTTTTTTTATTGAAACGTGTTCGTTCATTCCTACTACTTATCTTATCATACGAATTTCTACTATACCCTCCCGGAGTTCATTCTCCGGGGAACTCCGTTTAAAGTATTCCAGTGAATTCCTTCCAATCTCCTTATTTGATGATCGCATTGGAAATCGTGTCAAGACAATTCCTATTTGATATGGCTATTTGTGCAGGTATTTTACGATTAAGAAGCAACTGCCTCTTGTACAGATCAAGTATTAATCGACTATAACTATGGGATCCCCTATTCTCACGAGTTACTGCATTTATCCGAGTGATCCACAAACGACGAAAACTTCTCTTTCGCCTGCCTCTATCCCGATGAGTGGAAACCAAAGCTCTCATTTTCTGTTGAGTAGTAGTTCGAGTAAGTCTTGAATGAGCCCCTCGAAAGGTTGCTGCAAATAAACGAATTTTTGTTCTACGTCTCCGAGCTATATATCTTCGTCTAACTCTGGTCATTGAATCAAAAGAAACTTTGATGAATAACTAATTGATTTCTTTTCTTTCAGTCATTCTTTTCCCCTCTCCTGGTTTATTAATAACAAAACGGATTCTTCCGATGTATAAAATTAAAATACAAATTCCAATGGCTTTTGCTACTATAACCTTCCCAACCACGATTTTTTTATTTCTTCCAGGCATTTCACCTCAAAAAAAAAAAAAGAAATTGTACCGATATTAGGTATAAAATAAATCGTAAATGGACAAATAGTGGCTTCCATCGTTTCTATGGTTACTTCTTAAACGGCGAGGTCCTCTCTATACACCGGAGCCCCTTTCCTCATTTAATCAATGTTATTGGTAACTTGTACAGTTCACGCTCTTTGGCTCTACCGATGAATTATCGAGTAATAGGTCTTTTTTCAATGGGATCTATCCATACAGTGACGGCATTTAATTATGAAGGTTGAATAGGTAGCTGACCCTGTTAGTCCGTTCTTGCAAGAGTAGGAGCATAATCTTTCTGCTTCTTAAATATCATTCCCCCGCTTAATGGATAACCATTTGCTACCAATGGGAATTGCTTTTCATCTCAAATCGAGGTGATTGGATTTGCACCAATGGAAACCATAAATTCCATACAAATAGAGGTATACGAGAGATCTTTATTTTTCGATAGTGAATGGAGTTCTTCCATTCTATTCATTGGTACGAGTCATTGATACTGTAAAAGTCGTCTCATTTGTTCTAGCTCATGATCTGAACGAGTCGCACATACACCCTAGTACATGTTCCTCGACGCTGAGGACATCCTCGAAGAGCGGGGGATTTCGTGACATTTCTGATTGGCTGTCTTGTGTTTCTAATAAGTTGTTTAATAGTTGGCATGCTGAATCATATACAGAATGGGCTGGTTTAGATCGATCCTAACCGGATGATTATGAATTACTTCTTTACCCAGGTAAGAAGATAAAAGATCAAATAAGGGTTCATTCAAATTATGATTCGAAATGGAATCAAAGATTTATGCGAAATCCCCGGTATTTTCGATCGCTACAAGATCAACAATGCCATAATCTTGGGCTTCTGTTGCTGACATAAAAACATCCCTTTCCATGTCTTCGGATACAACCCATAAAGGATTGCCCGTTCTTTGTACATAAACCCTTGTGAGGGTTTCGCGGAGTTTCAGTAGTTCTTCCGCTTCCAGGATAAATTCTCCTGTGGGTGCCTCATAAAAAGAACTAGCAGGTTGATGGATCATAACCCTGATGATATAACATAATGAACGATTCCTCTATCTCGCATGATTGGGCGAAGGGAAGGGATAAAGAATAACAAGCAGGGAGAAAAAGATAGAATTGAACAACCGTACAGGCATCTTTTGTGCATACGGCTCTGTAATGGAATTTTTTTTTCTCTTTTTTCATCGAAGAAAGAGACAAGTCGAATCTATCAGACCCAGATCGTTGAATGATCCATTTACCATCCTTCCTTTCGGAGTAATCAAAAAATACTATGATGGTTCCGTTGCTTTATATATTTATCTCGTCTGTGATTCAGCAATCCCAAAGTTTCTTTCTGATCCGATCAAATAAAAATAAGTAAAAAATGATCTTTTTTTTTTTTATTTTCACACTCTTTCATAACATAAATATTGGAAAGAGACTTCTGATGTGGAAGCAAAAAGGTTTGTGACGCTGAAATGGACCCCGATACATAAGATCAAGTCGGAAATAACCTTTCTTTCATACTACTATCTCGATACATAATCTCATATTATGAAAAAATAATAATAGTTTGCTCATATCGAACTTGAAATGCCATGCTATTATTACTTAATATTATTATTATTTTATTCATATTCCATATGACGAAGGCATAGTCTTTTTTTCTCTCAAATAAAAAAACTCATTGGCGCCAAGCGTGAGGGAATGCTAGACGTTTGGTAATTTCTCCTCCAACCAGGATGAAAGATCCCATTGAAGCGGCTAATCCCATGCATATTGTATGCACATCTGGTGGCACAAATTGCATAGTATCATAAATAGCTATTCCTGGGATTACCCATCCGCCGGGAGAATTTATAAACAAATACAGATCCCTGGTATCATCCTCTATACTGAGATATACCATGAGACCAACAAGTTGATTCGAGATCTCGCTATCAACTTCTTGGCCTAAAAAAAGTAATCTTTCTCGATGAAGTCGGTTGATTAGGACAAAATTCTATTCCTTAGGAACCGTACACGCACCTTTGGGTGCATACGGTTCAAAAAATCAAAATTGAGAAAAAAAAAAAAAAGAAATTGTCGATTCCAGCCCTATTTCTTTTTTCGTAGCGGGCTTTTTCTTCCATTTTTTAAGAAACATGAGTTTTGACTTGCTTCCCTATAAAATCAAAAAAGAATTCACTGAACTTATCGAGCTAACCCCTCATTGATGTATTGTTTCATCGAGATCTAAATCACGATGTAATTTTCTTGTTCCCGAATGGGCCTCTTCCACTCTTTTAGGTTTATGCTCTACTCCGGGTAAAGATCTGCCCGAATTCGATTTGCACATATAGGACAAATGATCCCAGTACCACTTCTTTTTGCTATGACTTCTTTTTTTTTTTTTCAATTTGTTTCATTTTCATGCCTTCCACAAAATATTCGATGTATTCATCATATTATTCCATTAATTGGCAATTTGGGATCACTCATATGGTATAAAGGAATCATTTCTGATAGGGTGGTAATCATACATGGATTACCTTGGTATTTTCTGAACGGAGCCTGTATACTTCATTTTATTGGTCCAAGCCAACCATAAATTCTTTTAATTGAGAATATTGATCCTCCAACCAAATAAATTGATCTAATTGCACTTCACGCTTCGAATTATTGATGGTTCAATCAATCTTTCTTGGGCGAAACAGAGGATATCTCGATCGGGGGAGAGAACGGGGAAATCCCATATGACCCAATATGTCTGACAAGTCACACTATACGTCAACCCAAACTGCATCTTCCTCTCCAGGACTCCGAAAAGGTACTTTTGGAACACCAATGGGCATTAAATGAAAGAAAAATGAAGTATTCTATTTCACTTTGATGTGGAAACGTAACAAACAATGGTTTATTGTCTTCATAATATTGTCGTTTATCGTATTTTATCGATAGATTGGAAGATTCATAGAGGAAGACGGAATAAAGGAAAATTCTTACGAACGGATCGTTCGAATGAGAAACAAGTATCTATACATTCGCTCACAAAAAATAGGATTAATCCCCCCATTGCGTATTGGTACTTATTGGGTATAGAATAGATCTGCTTCTCTTTGTTCCTACGAACAGAATTGTTCAATTATTACTAACGGAACAGAATAAATATTAACCCTTGTTTCGAGATAATCCAACGAAAAGGTGAGGTCCATAGCATAGTTATTTCCAATGTGATAAAGTTACATAGTATCTATTTTATCTTTGAGAAAGGGGTATTTCCATGGGTTTGCCTTGGTATCGTGTTCATACCGTCGTATTGAATGATCCCGGTCGGCTGCTTTCTGTCCATATAATGCATACAGCTCTAGTTTCCGGTTGGGCCGGTTCGATGGCTCTATACGAATTAGCAGTTTTTGATCCTTCTGACCCCGTTCTTGATCCAATGTGGAGACAGGGTATGTTCGTTATACCCTTCATGACTCGTTTAGGAATAAACAATTCATGGGGCGGTTGGAGTATTACAGGAGGAACTATAACGAATCCGGGTATTTGGAGTTACGAAGGTGTGGCCGGGGCACATATTGTGTTTTCTGGCTTGTGCTTCTTAGCAGCTATCTGGCATTGGGTGTATTGGGACCTAGAAATATTCTGTGATGAACGTACGGGAAAACCCTCCTTGGATTTGCCCAAGATTTTTGGAATTCATTTATTTCTCTCAGGGGTGGCTTGCTTTGGGTTTGGCGCATTTCATGTAACAGGCTTGTATGGTCCTGGAATATGGGTATCCGATCCTTATGGCCTAACCGGAAAAGTACAATCTGTAAATCCAGCGTGGGGTGCGGAAGGTTTTGATCCCTTTGTTCCGGGAGGAATAGCCTCTCATCATATTGCAGCAGGTACATTGGGTATATTAGCAGGTCTATTCCATCTTAGTGTCCGCCCACCCCAACGTCTATACAAAGGATTACGTATGGGCAATATTGAAACTGTCCTTTCCAGTAGTATCGCTGCTGTCTTTTTTGCAGCTTTCGTTGTTGCTGGAACTATGTGGTATGGTTCAGCAACTACCCCGATCGAATTATTTGGTCCCACTCGTTATCAGTGGGATCAGGGATACTTCCAGCAAGAAATATATCGAAGAGTTGGCGCCAGTCTAGCCGAAAATCTGAGTTTATCGGAAGCTTGGTCTAAAATTCCCGAAAAATTAGCTTTTTATGATTACATCGGTAATAATCCGGCGAAAGGTGGATTATTCCGGGCAGGCTCAATGGACAACGGGGATGGGATAGCTGTTGGATGGTTAGGACACCCTATCTTTAGAGATAAAGAAGGGCATGAACTTTTTGTACGCCGTATGCCTACTTTTTTTGAAACATTTCCAGTAGTTTTGGTGGACGGAGACGGAATTGTGAGAGCCGATGTTCCTTTTAGAAGGGCAGAATCGAAGTATAGTGTCGAACAAGTGGGTGTAACTGTTGAGTTCTATGGTGGCGAACTCAATGGAGTCAGCTATAGCGATCCTGCTACTGTGAAAAAATATGCTAGACGTGCCCAATTGGGTGAAATTTTTGAATTAGATCGTGCTACTTTGAAATCCGATGGTGTTTTTCGGAGCAGTCCAAGGGGTTGGTTCACTTTTGGACATGCTACGTTTGCTTTGCTCTTCTTTTTCGGACACATTTGGCATGGCGCTCGAACCTTGTTCAGAGATGTTTTTGCTGGGATTGACCCAGATTTGGATGCTCAAGTGGAATTTGGAGCATTCCAAAAACTTGGAGATCCAACTACAAGGAGACAGGTAGTCTGATACAACATTGCTCCGGTATCTTTCGCCTCTATATTTGATTTTTTTGATTTGACATAAGGTACCGTAGAAATATTGATTTGAATCATCGCCTTTCTTTGCTCTTGTCCTTTCTTTATCTGGGAAATAATCCTAAATGAACAGGTGTGGAAGCTATAATTGTAAACAACGATCGAATCTATGGAAGCATTGGTTTATACATTCCTCTTAGTCTCGACTTTAGGGATAATCTTTTTCGCTATATTTTTTCGAGACCCGCCTAAGGTCCCGACTAAAAAGACGAAATGATTTTTCATTATCTTAATTGAAGTAATGAGTCCCCCATATGGGGGACTCATTACTTCAATTAGTCTCCGTGTTCCTCGAATGGATCTCTTAGTTGTTGAGAGGGTTGCCCAAAAGCGGTATATAAGGCGTACCCTGTAAAGCTTACAAGTGAACCAGATATGGAGATGGCGACTAAGGTTGCTGTTTCCATTATTAGAGAATTTCAAGACCACGATGGATCTATGCTACGATAAGATCGTTTATTTACAACGGAATAGTATACAAAGTCAACAGATCTCAACCAATGCAATAGTATTTATGGCTACACAAACCGTTGAGGGTAGTGCTAGATCTGGGCCAAGACGAACTATTACAGGGGATTTATTGAAACCATTGAATTCAGAATATGGTAAAGTGGCTCCTGGATGGGGAACCACCCCATTTATGGGTGTCGCAATGGCTCTATTTGCGATATTCCTATCTATTATTTTAGAGATTTATAATTCTTCCGTTTTACTGGATGGAATTTCAATGAATTAGGTCCATAAGAACCAGAAGCCCTAGCTTTTCAATCAAAAATGAATCACTTAGGACTCAGATTTATAGTCCATTCTGGTAGTTTGACCGTGGAATTCCGTTGTTTCGGTATTTCCGGAATATGAGTGTGCGACTTGTTATAATTGATCCTATTGATAGTACAGAGAATGGGTCTGTCATCTCGACAGAGATGGTTCTGCCTCGTCGGATATTCATCCTAGTATCTGGAGCACGGAATATATGGAATAGATCAAGAAATATTTGAACTATGATTCATACCTACTATTCAGACCTCGTGACTGGACTTCAAAAAATTTTCAAACAAAGAGGTATTTGATAAATTGAACGATTTTTCTTCCTTTAGAATCATGCTTATTTTGACCGAAGGACAAATCTTTCTCTGGATTTTTAGTCATTACATCTATGAATAAGTGATGATCAAATAGTTCTTACTCATAGAACCCTTGGTCTTAGTTTTTGGGTTTTATTGAATCATCGTGGTTCTAGTATGAATCTGAGGTTTCAATCGATTCATAGGGTCTCAACAAGAGAATTCCTATCAAAAAAAAAATAGTAAACAATAGTCAATCTGCATTACGCACAAACAAAAACAACAAATCAAATAACAAATAAATAGGGGAATAGAAGATTCAAGAGGCCTGTAACGATCAACATAAAGACAGATGAGCTAACTTGATATTTTGGCATTCTCATCACAACAAAGAAGAGAGTTCGGATTTTGGTTCCTTCGTATCTTCAGAGACGATTGAATCAAGTGGATAAATAAGAAATTTCAAATTTTCTATTACATATCCATTGTAATCAGTATTTGGGTGTTTCTGCTTGAGCCGTACGAGATGAAATTCTCATATACGGTTCTCAGAGGGGGAGTCCCCTTGGTTTACCTATCTCAATAAAGTATATGATTGGTTCGAGGAGCGTCTCGAGATTCAGGCGATTGCAGATGATATAACTAGTAAATATGTTCCTCCTCATGTCAATATATTTTATTGTCTAGGAGGGATCACACTTACTTGTTTTTTAGTACAAGTAGCTACGGGTTTTGCTATGACTTTTTACTATCGTCCGACCGTTACGGAGGCTTTTGCCTCTGTTCAATACATAATGACTGAAGCCAACTTTGGTTGGTTAATCCGATCAGTTCATCGATGGTCAGCAAGTATGATGGTCCTAATGATGATCCTACACGTATTTCGTGTGTATCTCACGGGCGGATTTAAAAAACCTCGCGAATTGACTTGGGTTACGGGTGTGGTTCTGGCTGTATTGACTGCATCGTTTGGTGTAACTGGTTATTCCTTACCCCGGGACCAAATCGGTTATTGGGCAGTAAAAATCGTGACAGGCGTACCTGAAGCTATTCCCGTAATAGGATCACCTTTAGTAGAGTTATTGCGTGGAAGTGCTAGTGTGGGTCAATCTACTTTGACCCGTTTTTATAGTTTACACACTTTTGTATTACCTCTTCTTACTGCCGTATTTATGTTAATGCATTTTCCAATGATACGTAAGCAAGGTATTTCAGGTCCTTTATAGAGAAGACAGATCATAGATATTTGTAATCGATCATATATAATTTCGGGGAGGAACAATAGTGTTTTATTGCTACAAATATGGATTATTGAAAAGAATAAGA